GAAAAGGGGCTTTCTAGATTTCGCATCTAATTGAATTGTGGGAATATGATAATCTCTTTCATGAATTATTATAACCCAACTGGACTTATACTTTACCAGATCTTCAGTTTCTAGTCTGAAGCCAGTAATGGAAAGAAACCCTATACTACAGGAGACGAATTTATTATTGAATGGCACATGGTTCTGCATTGACAAGCAAAAAAAAAAGAAGAAAGAAATCTTCTTCTTTTCTATACTGATAGAAATTGCGTTGCTGTGTCAGAAGAAAGATAGCTATACTGATTCGGTATACTCTAAAGACACCCTCGGTACCACTATTGAAGATCTCACAAAGATGAAATCTCAGTGAATTTCCATTTACTGATCCTATCTTTCACAGAATCGACCCCCCCTTTTTACTGTATGTGGAGCTCAGCATGTCTGGAAGCACGGGAGAACGTTCTTTTGCTGATATTATTACCTGGATTCGATACTGGGTCATTCATAGCAAACCTATACCTTCCCTATTTACTCGACGAATTAAGGGGTTGGTTATTCGTCAGCACGGGTTTAGCTTCCTCTTCTGGTATAGGAAAAAAACCTCGGCCAAACGATTATTTTACAAAAAGCCGACAAGGAATTCCATTAATAACTGGCCGTTTTGATCCTTTGGCACAACTCGATGAATTTAGTAGATCTTTTTATTATTATATTATATTATTAGGAGTCCCCCCTATTAGTAAGCTTAGATCGAACCTATCCAATTTTTATTACAGTGCGATGGTTGGCTGTTCACGGACTAGCTGTACCTACCCTTTCTTTTTTGGGGTCAATATCAGCAATGCAGTTCATCCAACCAACGAGAAACCTAATCCGAATTATAGAGCTACGACACAATCAAACCCGAACGAACAAAATGTTGAATTGAATCGTACTAGTCTCTACTGGGGGTTCTTATCCTATATATGACGAGCTGAACTAGCTGTTTTCTTTTAGAATTATTTATAAAATGAAAAGAAAGAAAGAGAATAGTAGGAATTCTCTTATCCCATTCGGAAGGATCTCATCTCAAAATTATCCATGACCATGACTGTTTATGTCTCTAGCATGACCACTTGATGAAATGTGTAGGGAAGTAGGGTAAATGGCCGATACTACTGGAAGGATTCTTCTTTGGCTGATAGGTACTGTAACTGGTATTCCAGTGATCGGTTCAATAGGTCTTTTCCTTTCCGGTTCATATTCCGGATTGGGTTCATCCCTGTAGTAATCGGATAAACTGGGTTGTACCTGTTCCGATTCTAAAATGACAAAAGAACCGGGCAGCAGTAGGAGCCCTAAAGAGGAAAAGGGCAGGAGCACTCGACCCTTGAGAAATGAACAGATTATTTTCTCTTATTTTTGTCAAAACCCGGGCCGAGGAAGAAGTTTCGAATAGGAGCCTAAAGGCGTGAGTGCAGTAGACGTTTGAAAGACTATATGAAACAAAAATGAAAATCTTTCATCTCTTCATCCCAGTCTCGAAATAGGCTGTGTCGAGACTGCAATTATTGCTTTCGGATTCTTTCCCCAGCCAGTCGCCCCTGTGTGGGAGGGGTAAAGCTTGGAGACTTCTCATTTGTGGGGAATCAAACTATCACACAACTTGCATTCCGGTTCTACATATCGAATTGGAGAGTTCCGGTTTTATAAGGATTCCCTATTGCTGGCATAGCAAGGAACCCATAGTTGCACGGAAATTGCCTGCCGGACAGAGGGCTGTTGGTCCAATTAATTAATAAATTTTTTATTAACGGAGATGGCTATCAAAAATTCTCCTATCTTTTTTCAGCCTTCTCTACGCCTTCAACAATAAGATTTCAAAAGACGATTCTTTCTCCACTGCTTCCTGACGAATGATTGATAGGAACGGATTGCCTGGGCTTCCCTGCATCCGATGGACTCATACCTCCCAGCCCTGTCTCCAGGATCTCATTCAATAGATCTAATCTAACCTATTTATTTCTAGGGTAGATAGAGGAGTTCGTCCCCCGCTTCCTTTGCTCCACTGGCACCAAAGCAAAGATCAAGAATTCAAAATAGAAAGAAAGATAGGTTGGTGGGCGTTAAGCCCTCCTATCACTTAAAGGCAGATAGCGGAAAGGTGAGCAGCTATAGCTTCATTGTTCATCTTCCCCTCGCTACCGGATGAGTGAACTCTACCCGCCTATGCTGGATGGGATTGGATTCAATCCACCCTCAGGCCTTGGAGGAGCATATATTGAGATAGGATAGAATGCCATCCCCCTAAAAAAAAAGCCGGATTGCATTGGGAGAATAGGTAGGCCTTGTTAGCGGCACATCATCAGGAATGGATTCAATCAACGGATTTCCCTTGCCTCCTAGATCCACTGGGCGAGTGGAAGACATTGAGAAGGGCTTCACATCCCTTGCAGTAGAGGTTTGAAACTTGGTTGCGCTCCCCCGATTGACAGATTCCTGGAAAAAAAGAACGCCCTGAGGCGGAGGATTGTACCTGGAAATGGAAGCTCTGCCCCCCTCACACTATTCTATTTTGAATTAGGGGCTTGCCTCTTTCTCTCTCTACCGCCTGTGTCTATCTCCTGTCAAGTGTGCTCCCTGCCACGCTACTCTCACAGCAACTGTAACTGTGTGACTAACAACAAACAACAGTACCAGTTCGTGCATCAGTGGTTCAAGTGCAGTGCCCAGAAAGGGTTCTTTGATCTATGGCGACATAAATTTCCCAACAGATCTATGGGAAGTATATTCAAAATAATCATCAAGTAAGTGGCCTTAGTTTCATAACCTAAAGCACCGGTCTTCTTCTTCTTATCAACAACAGCGGAAGCAATCCTATGGGAGTATGAAGGGTTCTCCTCTATGATTCACTTGGGTATGTATACTTTTGATTCTCTCTGGAGACATGGCTATCGTATGTCCACAGCGTTACAACTCGAGTTTTGCTCCGCATCAAACAACTCATCACGTGGGTATTATGCATTCATCTTCCAAGCTAGATTCTCAATGGCTTTTTTACATTTCATTTACACTGCATCATATGACGAGCAATCCGGCTGCATTTGTCTCATCCTCGCCGTACCAAGGCAAAAGTGTCGTCTTCACCGGTGACCACACCCTACTCTCTATTTCAGACATTGGTACGGTCTCTTTATCATCTCGTTTTGGCAATGTTCTTCATCTCAATGATGCTATGTTGGTTCCTAAAGTTAAAGTCAGTCTCTCAACAAATTTTTTCAGTTGGACAACTTTGTGATGATCGCCAAAGCTATGCCATCTTTACTCCGACTTCCTCTGTGTTGTCAAGGATCTACACACGCATAATGTCATAGCTATAGGGTGCCGCCCGTAGCCAACCCATATATGCTTTAGACCTTGGTTTTCCTCTTCTTTCTTTTTGGCTTATTCATAACAAAGAGCTTCCTGATCTTTGGCAACTAAGGGCTTATAGAGGGCAAGGGCAGCTCCTCTTGTTGGTTGTTAGGTCTTCGAACTACATTGAACAAACTAGAACGCCTTCAATTGCTTCCTGCATCTGCAAGTTCTTCATTCTCTTCTTGGTCCAGCTGCCCGCTGCCCAAACACGGGCAACACCTACGAATTCCAATCTTCTGATTTTTTCAATTCCATTAGCCCTTTTGCATTCTGATGTATGGGGCCCATCGCCTGTGCCTTCTCTCTCTGGTTATCGTATTCCTATTCCTTTCTTAGAACTAATTTTTAGGGGGTTAGTTTAAGTTTATGGATGATGTATTTCGTTATCAAAAAAGAATTCATTAAGCACAAACCTTACTAGATAGGGGGGGACACGGCTTTTGTGAGTGTTCAGCACAATACCGTACGGTATGCCACCAACATAAATGAGGCGCACAAGAGCCACTGGCACGAAATAGATTTAATGCCAGCCTAGAAGTGATTCGCTAAGTCGGGTTTTCCAGCGGCCGCCTATTGTAGAATCGTCGATAACATGGCTGCTACTATCATGTGTGTAAAGACTAACTGTATAGGCATACTGGAAACCGTTTGGCAAGTCAAGGGACCCTGAAATCCGCTCCTTAGCTATGAGTCATGCAGAACAGACACTAACCGTCCTCCAATTACTATTAATTAATTGGACCTTCAAGGAACGAGTAGAGTACAAAAACGAGTAACCCTCCGAGCTAGGGATATTAAAAAAAGGCCGTAGCAAGGAGACTTTAACAGACCAGTTAGAGTAAAGCCTCAACTTTCATAGAAGAGCGTCAGTAGGATAAAACAGCAATCCCAAGACTAGCTTTCCCGGACAATATATATTGTGAAATGGTGGCGCTATAACAAATCCAGAGTACCTTAACTTAACTTGCGATTGCCGCACAAAGCTGGTCACCTTAACTTAACCAGGCATACCCATTTATGGAGATTCAGGATCTGAACTGAAGCTCAAATTAAAGCCATGAAACAAGTCAAGTAGCTACTCCTACTGCAATTGGGGGCTTCTTTTCCTTTTAAGTTTAAGCCAGCCCACAAAAAAATTCCACCTCGACTCCCCTCTACCAGAGAATCCATGAATTTCGGGCACCTGCAGTAGCAGCAGAGCAGGGATGGGAAAGAAAAATAACCAGCCTACTATGTATGCCAAAAAGCCTGCCTTCCTCTCATCTTCCTTATGGAATGGGCTCCTCCTTAGAATTAACGAGATCTAGAGTCTTGGATGAATCCTCTTGAAACGGATCGATCAACCCTAGAAGACTCGATGGCTTAACAGCCCAGTGAATAACCTGATTCAGAGAGAGAACCGGGTCTTTAGACAAAAGCCCTACTTCTAAAGATAGATAGAACTTCTAAAGATAGATAGAAAAGGTTGGGGAGTGCCAGATGCAGAAGCAATTCCAGTCCCAGCTGCTGAGGTGGCGTAGTGACAGGTGAGAGCAATAACAACAGAAGAGAAGCAGCGGAAGATCCTGCAGTAGTATATTCGGTTGTTTGCGGTGGAAGAGATTCAAGGTCCGGGCCAGTAGATCCAGAGCAAATAGGCGTTGACTTAGTTGCTTTTGCAGTTGATTTTCTAATCCCGATGTTGATCCGACGCAACTTACCGGTGATAGTCGCAGCACCAGGAGCTTTCAAGGGAGGCAGACATCTATAGATAGGATAGTAGCTGATAGTGGCATACCTTCCGAATCGAGGGTCCCACCCGAGAAACGCCATACAGGCAAAATACCAGCGTGGGGAGGAGGCCCTTCTCACTCAAGCTCAAGCATTTACTTTTCTAGTTAGAGACGTCTTGGGGCTAACATGGGATCCGCTCAAGGACCTACTTGGTTTAGGTAAATATCTCATGCGTTCCCCGACTGGAGAGGTCATTTTTGGAGGAGAAACTATGCGCTTTTCAAAAATGGTCGGAAGAACGGGTTTAAAATATATATAAAATATATATATATATATATATATATTACCGGCTGGCTGGTTTTTATGCAAAAAAGACAAAGCGGGATTTCCACTCATAAGGAAGGAAGGTTAGATACCTTTGACAGGGTTGTATTTTTGGTTGAAATGGGATGGTGTTCAAACTCCCGAAATGCAGTCTAGACAGCGGGGCCTCCCCTTTCTGACTGGACTGACTCGGGGAAGGGTCAATCTCCTCCGGAGCATGCTGCACAGCCACTCATTCGTCCTGACTAAATAGTAGAATCTATCTCTCAGCGATTCTTTTCTCCGCCCCTTCCCAACCAGCCCGCCCAATCGATTTTGTAAGATCAGCTAATTTAAAGTAAAGGGGTTAATCTGGTCCGAAGTTGTCGGAACGAATCGTTTGCTTTATCAAACAAAGCTTTATTAGGGGGGTCTTGGTTGGCCCCCCTATTTTCTTATAGCTGGCGTCGACCCGCTTTTGCGATACGGACGGACATGAAGAAAAGAGCAGGCAGCGGAAATACAAAAGAGAAGAGCAAAGATTCCCGACCCAGAGCATGTTATTGACTCAACCACAAATATGTTGAATGAAGGTAGCTTGCTTACTCTCAGCCACTTGTTATAAGGAAATCCCTTGACTTCGCTTATGCCCTTATGCAGTAAAGAAAGCAAGTGAGGCGGGCTAAGATTCCATTCGAAGTAACGTAAGAGGATTCGATCTTGCACCATCTTCAACTCTTCTCGGGATCCGGAGTTTTTCGAGAAAAGGTCCCATCCTTCAATATCATGATTGGGTCGACCAGGCCAGATCATGAGTAAATAGAAAATCGAAAACGTACATAGCAGTTCCAGCTGAAATACTTGGAATAATTCTACCACTTATACTAGGAATAGCCTTTTTAGTGCTAGCTGAACGTAAAGTAATGGCTTTTGTGCAACGTCGAAAGGGTCCTGATGTAGTGGGATCGTTCGGATTGTTACAACCTCTAGCAGATGGTTCGAAATTGATTCTAAAAGAACCTATTTCACCGAGTAGTGCAAATTTCTCCCTTTTTAGAATGGCTCCAGTGGCTACATTTATGTTAAGTCTGGTCGCTCGGGCCGTTGTACCTTTTGATTATGGTATGGTATTGTCAGATCCGAACATAGGGCTACTTTATTTGTTTGCCATATCTTCGCTAGGTGTTTATGGAATTATTACAGCAGGTCGGTCTAGTAATTAGGGGGCGGCCGTTCGATCGCCTATGAGACTAGGACCAATAGGTCAAAAATGGGTTTGTGCCGCAGGTGTTGAACGATCTACTCTACACAGGTGTGGGCTTACAGGGCTAGGGCTCATAAACCCTTTCTTTCATTCATCAATAGGCCCTGGTCGGTCACTTTTCCGGGCCGGGATTGAAAAGTGGAAGTCATAAAGATGTTTCTCTTCGCACCTCAGATCAAGAAGAAGGGTAGCTTGTCAAGCTGGCCTATATATATCTTTTTTTTTTATTATTATATATAAAAATAAAAAAAAAAGATTCGCTGTCTTTTAACCGGCTGTTCTTCTTTGTCAACGCAATTAAGGACCTATAGGTTCGCCTACTTGACTTATGAAAGATAATGAGAATGGGTTATTCAAAAAGGAAAAGGCGCTACTATACAATACATTAGTAGAAGTAAGCGGCTGAGTTAGCAAAGCCTACCCTACTAATGTATTGTATAGTAGGGTATAGTATAGTAGGCGAGCGAGTTAGCGAAGACGCTTAGGCTAATAGATAAGAGAGCGTCAGTGCGTAGCCTTCATTCTACTACGCTACGCAAAGGTTACGAAGTCACTTAGCTCGACGTTAGGAGAGTCAAGTCAAGGGGGAACGCCATACCTACATAGAAGAACCGCTGTTCGCTGACTTTCTAAGGTCTAAGTCTAACCTTTCGCTCCCCTACTGAAAAGGGGCAAAGCCGCTTCGCACCACTGATAGACTACTTTTATAAGATTCAATTCTTAAGGCCCTACTTAGTTTCGCAAGCCTTTGTCATTGTCAGTCAACTAAGTAGGGCCTGAGGCCCCCTGCGAATCCGTAAATCTGAGGAGCATGCCGCAACAAAAGAAAAGGATGGTCCCCTACGCATTTCATTCTTTCCGGAAGGGAAAAAAAAATAAGTACCCCCCATCATGGTGAACCTCTCCTTGTGATCGGGATGAGGTAAATGCCTCCCAGCCGGGGGGCGGATCGAATCGGAGTTTCCTTAGGTAGCCACCGACCTACAGTTATCCTTAAACTTCCGTGCTTGGTGGAGAAGAAGCGACCAAAGGTACGCTCGCTTGCTGTCTTGTTCTCTGCCGCGAACTGGGATCGCTCGCCAGCTAGGTCAGATTGGAGCAAGATTTTTTGAGAACATATTACCCATCTTCGGGGACAAGGGGCGGAACGACCTCTCGATCTACTTACTGCAGCCCAGGAATAAAAACGTCGTCTAGGCGTTCCCTGTTGCTCCGATCTCCCCTACGCCTAGGGCGTTGTCTAGGCCAAGAGCCATAGTTAGTTGCTGTTTCCATTTGGTTGTTTTTTTCTCGTTGTTGATACCGGCAAGACCCAGCCAGATGATGTCCGCTGGTTGGTAGTGAGAGGACTCTTAGTATCTGCATACCCAAGCGCTGATTAAAAAACAATCATTTGATTTTTTTTCTTGCTCCCCCTTAGCAGCGGGAAAGGAGTCTATCTATCTGCCTAGCTTTGGTAGATTTCCCCCAACGCAATCCACAGAAATTCCACGAATCCCTTGGTGGATAAGTCCGACGACTCAGCAGCAGTGCGGAATTGAGTTTCTCGTCTGGTGGATCTGATCTATAGTTAGGGGGCAATACATACCAAAAGGTTCGAAGAAGGAGCGCGCATAAGAGTATATAACCCACCCTTCTGTATAACCTATTCATATTAGTGTAGTGAAGCGGCTGGATGCATAAGGGAAGTGCGCGTTTGTGAGACCTTAGTCGGGATGCATAGGGGAGTCAACCTACGAGCACGGAAGGGCGTGGTACCGCTCTGCCCCTCTCTAAGTAAAGGTAAAGTCTCTCCTGAAGCTAGAATGTAAGGAAATTGAAAGAAGCGCGGAAAAGGGCCAAACGCGGTTGCTAGCATCGAAGAGAGCCGTCATCGACGGGAGTTCGGACTTGGCTTGGCGAACGAGCTCTTCCCGCGGGAGAGGAAAGCGGGGGCAGACAAAATAACCATTCCGGTGGTTGATAGTGGAGCAAGGGCTTGATAAAACATGGATAGGCATGCCTTATCATCCAAAAGGATGTAGAAAGAGGAAGGGCTCGATCCCACATCTCATAGAGAGGAGGAATACCAGGCCAGGATGATAAGGGATAACTAACTCTACAGCTCACAGGAATGGGAAAAGTCATTCCAATTCCACATTACTCCAGTTTGTTTTATCATAGCTTTATTTAAGAGAGAATAGGGAGTAAGGCTGAAATGGCTATATGGCTTCCAATTCCAAATTCTTTTTTTAAACGTATGTTGATTGAATTAATAGATGCTGGGTGAGGGCTTAAAGACCCTATTCACATAGCGTTCCTGAACACATATTTTTCTTTTTCCTCGGGGCGAGCAGATTTTCCTATAAATAAATAGGGGATCCGGGCCTTTTTGGGGGGATAAAAGAACATCGGGTCATCCTTTTTCGTCGAATGTCCCGGGCCCGATTTAAAGTAAAGAAAGAACTTTTCCTTTGCTGCAGGGCGGGGGAGAACCATTCAAGTGTAGACTCTGCAGCGATAGAGGATGAAGGAGAATCCGTAGTCAACTGGTCGTTACTAGAAGATGATAAAGATGCAGGCTGCTCTTTCTTATTAGAAGAGCGAGGTGCAAGCTTCTGACGTAGCTGGGCAGGTATATAAGCATAGCAGAAAAAAAGTATAATATTTTCATAATCTGGTGGCGATCCAAACGGGCACTGATATGGAGTAATGTCCCCAAGCTCAGTATTCTCGCCTGGATGGCCCTCAACTCTGGGCTTCTTACAGCAGATCGAGTTAGCAGATTTTATCCCAACACCGTGACTCTTTGTGGCCTGTGCATGCTTGAAGATGAAAGTGCCGAACATCTCTGTTTTCAGTGCAGCTATGCAGGGTGAATTTTGGCTCAGCTCTGTTCTAAATGTGGATATGATCAGCCTGCAACCAACCTTCATGATGTTTGCCGATGGATTAAAATCAAACAAAATGTAAAAGAATTCGGCCTTTACTGGCCTGATCCTAAAGCTCTGCTTTACAGCAGTCATATACTATACTATACTATGTTTGGGTTTGGCGTGAGATAAATTCCAGGCGCCATGAAGGGAATCCAAGCAGTAAGCAGAACGTCGTTTTGGAAAATTGTAAGGGAAGTCAAACTGAGACTGCATTCGGTTTCCTCTCAGATTAAACTGAGAGTTATGGACTCTTTTTGCACTCAGTTTTGGGGAGTGCATGGTCACCCTGCTCAGCCATCTATGGCTGAATCTTACTCTTCTCTTCTTCGAACCCTCCGGAAACAAAAGTGAACACAGACAGTTCAGTAGCAATAGAGGCTGCTGCGGCTGCGATAGCACGGGACTTTTTCGGCCATCCTCTTTGGGCTTT